ATGATACACGCATCCTTCTCATCCTTCTCATAATGAATAGAGAGCGGGTAGCGGGAATCGAACCCGCATCGTTAGCTTGGAAGGCTATGGGTTATAGTCGACGTCAATTCATTATTTTTAACGTCTCTAATTCAAAACCGAACATGAAACTTTTATTTCATTCGGCTCCTTTATGGAAGATGGCTGGATTCCATAATCTAAGCCATAAACGAACTAAAAGAAGTTGCTTCATAAGATCTATGTCCGCTTTTCTGTCTGAATGTATACCAAACAAATTGCTTTCTAGATGATCCCTCTAGAAGACGAGGGGTATTTTGAAAAGTCCTTCTAGTTACTTCGTTCTCTATTTCTCCTTGCGTGAATCTTGAGGAAAGAAATTTTTGTTTCCACCCGAGCTGAAATAAAATGTCGATAACTTTAGTAAACCAAAGTCGTCCTTTATTAGCTATTGTGCTTCAACCTCTTCAAATGAAAAAATTGAAGATCTAGTTACGATTAGAAGTACACTTTTGTATCTTCCTCCATGGATTCTTTACTTAATACTCATTCAATTGTTAAGTCTTGATACAGCGCAAAAAAATTATGCTTCGCGATTCCCTACTCCAATGTGAAAATTTATAATGGACTTTTGGGTACAAATCACGAAAATGTATATGATTCCTCAAATCGCTTATTGAGAGGTAAAGGATTCAATCCTTTCTAAGAAATAAAGTTTTTTATCGGAACGGAATATGAATAAAACCTAAAGACCCCTTAACTATTTCAGTTGTTAATAGAACGAATCACACTTTTACCACTAAACTATACCCGCTACATTGTGATTATTGTATATGAATGGACCATTTGTCGAACAAGAACATTACTCTATGTAATAATGTAATATAATAAATAAAGATAGGATTAAGGACAAAATCCTAAATTAAATTGGAAATGAGAGTGCTCGGGTCTTTTCCTGGAGAAACTTAATGAGATAAGAAAAGGAGGGCCTTTTGACCTTGAAAAAATGTGTGTTCTTGAGGGGTTATTTAGTAGAAGACCTGCCCCAAAAGAACTATATAGCATAACAAACAAGAAATGGCCTGGCTAGGTACCGACCCGGCCAGGTGGGGGAATCAAATAAAGGACGGACCCTTCGGATCGGATGAAATAAAATTCAAAGGGTACTCTTTAACGTACCAACTTCACTCTTTTTTTTTTTTCTATTTTTGAAATACTTTTTCTTTACTTCAGGGGTAACATAGTCATTATCCTTTGTTAATTGGGAGAGATGGCTGAGTGGACTAAAGCGGCTGATTGCTAATCCGTTGTACGACTTCTTCGTACCGAGGGTTCGAATCCCTCTCTTTCCGTTTCTTCCGACGGCTTAATATTTTCTTTCGACTTCAAATTCAAAAAAAAAAATCTTGAGACCCCCCTTTTTTTTTTATTTTATCTTTTATCATAGTTCACTATCTGTAATAGAGAAACTCATAAGAAAATGAATAAATCAAACAACAAGAAATCCTTTCTTTTTTTATTCCTCACGCCCTGGATTACGCCCTGGATCATTCGATAGGAATCCAAAGATAAAGAGAGAAACAAAAAATATCACTACTGTGTAAACGAAGAGTTTAAGAGTAAGCATTATACAATCTCCAGGATAAGATCCTATTTTTTGGAAAAGGAGAATAGATTATCTATTTTTATACCCCATATTCTAGGTTTGGCACCAAACCAATAGATGAAGTGGTTTGGAGATAAATCAAAAAAGAAAAAACCTAATATCTTTTCGGTATCCAAATTCTCTGTCATATCTACAGTTACTGTGGGGGGATTTACTAGTTTCTTGTTCACTGGAAGGTGAAGAAGGGCAAAACGAGGAAATGAGATGATTCAGATTCATCGCGCCTATTCAAGAATTTCCATGTTTGAATCGAGGGTTCATATCATAATGTAAGAGATCCGATCTTTTTTCAATTGTTAGTTTTTTTTTTATTGATTAAATCATGAATCTTTGTAGGACAGTATTAAATAAAGATCTCATCGAAAACTTACAGCAGCTTGCCAAACAAAGGCTAAGAGAAAAAAGAGCACAGGGATGACTGGCATAAAATCTACGATTGGATTAAGAAAAGCGTAAGACTCGGGTAACTTAGCAAAGAAAAAACTACTCGAATGAAGGGCAGAATTAAGACAGCTACAGATAAAACTAAAGATATTAAGCATAACAAACATTTCATTCTTGGAGATAATTGTATTTGATTGAGTTTTGAGTTATTGATTAAGGGATAAACGGGGAAAATGAACAAAAGAATCCTGCTTTTTTTACGTACTCAATCAAAAACCCCTCAATTCTCGCACGAAAATAGAAGGAAGCATACTTTCATACAATATCTTAATTGAATTCTATCTAATGATCAATAAATTCAGTGGAATTCTCTAACTAGTTGTGTGAAATCCTAGTACCAATCTAACGGATTCCATAGAGGTTTTTATTGATTGTGATTTGACAATTCATTAAAATTATTCAATAATATTAAATTGATTGAAAAAAAAAAGAAACAACTCTAGAAGTTGTGGATGTGGGATGGATGTGGGGCGTGGCCGAGTGGTAAGGCGCCGGGTCTTGTTCCCGGAATATCGAAGGTTCGAAACCTTTCGTCCCAGCACATCCCACACTTTTCTTTCTTCTAGTTACTAGTTCGAAGAAAGAGAACTTTTTCCTCTGTGCCTATAAAGGATGGAATCCGTATGTGGTCAATGTGTAGTGGGGCGTGGCCAAGTGGTAAGGCAACGGGTTTTGATCTCGTTATTCGAAGGTTCGAATCCTTCCGCTCCAAGGTATTCTATACCTTATGTAGAATACCAATTAGTAATTGATAAAAGTCAATATCAATTACTATACTTTCGATTCAGCCAATGACTATTCATGATTCCATATTGAATCAATTCCAGACGGGTTCTAAAGGAAAGCAGTTTTATGGTGAAACTTCGTTTAAAACGATGCGGTCGGAAGCAACGTGCGACTTGAAGGACATGATGAACTATGGATTCTTAACACCCATCATTTTCTTTATTTTTTGAAGATTCTAGTTCGAGTATAGAAGGTGCTCTGAACTCGACATACAAAATTTGTTTTTTATTTCCACTTTCCGCGAACCCTTTTTTCGTTTTCGTGAACGTGTAAGTAATTAATTAAATAGGATACAATGGAGCTCGAGAAGAAATGATTGAGTCATTTCTCAGAGGTAGGGATCTATGGCTCACAGCAATTAATAGACGAACTTCGTGACTCTTATTTCTTATTTAATAAGAAAGAAATGGAAACAATCCAATTCCAGCAAGAGGTTTAAGTGTATCGAATCGAGGGGAATCAACCATTCGTATGATTCTTTAAAGAGAAAGAAATCACAAAAGGGATGTTGCTACCCTTTTGGTATGATTACGGATCACCGAAGTAATGTTTAAGCCTAACGATTCAAAAAAAAAAGTTAAAATATCATGTAACAAGAAAACGCCATTTTCAATTGTCTCAACAATTTCATTTTCATAAAAAAAGGAAAATTGATTCTAAACGAGACAAAAAGGGAGTTAAAGAGAGCTCAATAAATGAATGAACCTTAGGACCTTTTCACTCTTTCTTTGGGTAAGAATGATCCAACAACCTGAGCTATAAAAAAAATGATTTTTTGATGAATTGGGGTTCTCACTTGATTTTCGAATCGATAGATCACCCTTCGAATCATTCTTTCTCGAGCCGTACGAGGAGAAAACCTCCCTTACGTTTCTAAGGGGGGCTGTAGTCATCTACAGCTATCCCAATGGGCCATCTATCGAATCGTTGCAATTGATGTTCGATCCCGAAGAGATGGAAGGGCTCTTTGTAAAGTGGGTCTTTACGACCCGATCAATAATCAAACTTCTTTAAATCTTCCTGCTATTTTTCATTTCATTGAAAAAGGAGCTGAGCCTACGAGAACCGTTTATAATATCTTAAAGAAAGCAAAAATTTTTCAAGAACTTTCAGGATTTTTTTTTAATCCGAATCCTCTTTTTTTGTTCTACGAACAAGGAAGCTATAAGTAATGCAACTATAAATCTCATGGAGAGTTCGATCCTGGCTCAGGATGAACGCTGGCGGCATGCTTAACACATGCAAGTCGGACGGGAAGTGGTGTTTCCAGTGGCGGATGAGTAGGGCAGAGGCCTACTATTTCTTCATCTAGGATCTGACTTAATACTTAATATAATAACCCCAAAAAAAATAGAAAATATAGGAGGTAAAATCAATATGATTCTAGATGATTCTAGTCATTTTTTATGCGGTGCAGCAGCATTAGTTTGGATCACAAGTTGAAACCGTATCTAGGATACGACTTATTACTTAATATAATATATATTAATATTAACAAAAAAAAAAATCTAAAATATAGGAGGTAGAATCAAAATGATTCTAGTCATTTTTTATGTGGTGCAGCAAGCCCGCATTAGTTTGGATCACAAGTTGAAACCGTATAAAGAGGTTATTTTGATTATACTTATTATAATCAAAATGATAATTCGAATTTGGTACTTCTATATAAAAAGGTTTATAGAATTGATTTTCAAGTATTTTCTTAATATAGAAGCTTGGAAAATATTTCTCGGTTGGAAGTACCTTTTACTGGTTTGGAGGCTATTTGAAAAATCGATATTCAACCTATCTATGTGGGTGGCGATCTCCCAGTATCTTTCGAAAAAAGAAAATTGGGTAGAAATACTCATAATTTGTGTCGATCGAATTATCCAACTATATCTATATCTGGATAAGCATTATTCGATCGAGTATAAGTACGTGCTCTGTTTTGGAGGTGTAATAATGATGAAGTGGTTTAATCTGCTAAGTCCTTGGTATTACCCACAACCGCAGAACGTGACTTATGTTTCGAACAAAACGACAGATAGAGCCGGCAACACTACCCTCGAGGTCATACACTATGACCAAAGGGGGAACATGACTGTGGAATTGGAAAAATACGACCGAAGGGGGAACAGGATCCTATATGATAGGAAAAGAAAAAAAACCAAACCTTGGTGGAAACGAATTTTTTAATTCGTTCAAAAACTAGCTACGTGTGCACTGCACGTAGCTAGTGTCAATACAGCACTAGTCCTTTTTTTTTTTCACTTTGATTTCTTTTTGATTTTGTCTAGCGTAGACTGTCTCTTGGCCCGTAGGTCCTGACACAAGGTTAGAATTCTAGCTCTTCCAGAGTGGTATCTCACTGACGGCTTGGCCCCCCGGAAGGGGGCCTTCTTCGCCCTCCACCTAAGCTGCGCAGGAAAGGCCTAAAGCCAATCCCAGGGAACAGTAAAGCTTCATAGGGTCTTTCTGTCCAGGTGCTTGTCAACGTTCATTTTATATTGACAATAGTGTATTGAATAAATAGAATTTCATTATGGTAATTTTCAATTAAGTAAATCTATTTCTCTCCGAATTCTAATTCTAGATGGGGTTTGCAATCTCTTTATTTTTATTATGATTCATCTATACACTCGGGTTGCTAACTCAACGGTAGAGTACTCGGCTTTTAAGTGCGACTAGAATCTTTTACACATTTGGATGAAGCAACGAATTCATCCATACCATTGGTAGAGTTTGTAAGACCACGACTGATCCTGAAAGAGAAGAGAACGAATGGAAAAAACAGCATGTCGTATTAACGAATTAAGGAAGAACTCTAAGAGCACTTCATTCTTAATCCTTACCGGATCAATACAAAGTATTCTTTGAATTCTTATATTATATTTCAATATGGGTCGAGTGAATAAATGGATAGAGCCGCAAGGATCCAATTATAGAATATAGAAAACAAAAAGCAACGAGCTTCTCTTCTTAATTCGAATGATTTCCCGATCTAATTAGACGTTAGAAATATATTAGTACCTGATTCGGGAAAAGGTTCTCCCATAACCATAAAAATAAGTGGATTCTCCATTTCTTTATTTCTTTTTTTTTTGAATCCTAATTATTAACTATCTCCACTCTTATTGAGTGGAGACGAATGTGTAGAAGAAACGGTATATTGATAAATAGAAGATAAATAGAATCAATTCTAAAATCAAAAGAGCGATCGGGTTGCAAAAATAAAGGATTTCTTATTATTTCAATATCCTAATTAAAGAACACAAACCTATTGGTTGGATGAAAAAAAAAAGAGAATCCCTTGATAAGCTTATCTATCTTCTGGGTAGATATCATTTTATGACTATCTACCTTGTTTTGACTGTATCGCACTATGTATCATTTGATAGTCCAAGAAACCCTCGGTCTTTGGTTCAAATCTCATTTTCAATGGAAGAATTACAAGGATATTTCCAAATAGATAGATCTCGACGACAAGACTTCTTATATCCACTTCTATTTCAGGAGTCTATTTATGCGCTTGCTCATGATCATGGTTTAAATAGATCGATTCTTTCTGAACCTCTCGAAAATTTAGGTTATGACAATAAATCCAGTTCACTAATTTCAAAACGTTTAATTACTCGAATGTATCAACAGAAGCATTTGATTCTCTTTGATAATGATTTTAACCAAAATACATTTCGTGATCAGAATCAGAAGAAGCATTTTTATTCTAAAATGATATCAGAGGGTTTTTCACTCATTGTGGAAATTCCATTCCCTCTGCGATTAGTACCTTCCCTAGAAGCGAAAGAAATAGCAAAATCTCATAATTTACGATCAATTCATTCAACATTTCCCTTTTTAGAGGATAAATTATCACATTTAAATAATGCCTTAGATATACTAATACCCTACCCCATCCATTTGGAACTCTTGATTCAAACCCTTCGCTATTGGATACAGGATACCCCCGCTTTGCATTTATTACGATTCTTTCTCTACGAGTCTCAGAATTCGAATAATCTGATTACTCAAAAAAAAATCGATATTTCGCATTTTTCAAATCAGAATCAAAGATTTTTCTTGTTCCTATATAATATTCATATATATGAATGCGAATCCATATTCGTTTTTCTCCGTAAACAATCTGTTCATTTACGATCAAGATCGTATAGAGCCCTTCTTGAGCGAACACATTTTTATCGAAAAATAGACAAGTTTTTCTTCATTTTTCATAAAAATTTTCAGACCACCTTATGGTTGTTCAAGGATCCTTTCATGAATTATGTCAGATATCAAGGAAAAGCCATTCTGGCTTCAAAAGGAACACCTCTTCTGATAAAAAAATGGAAGTATTACCTTGTCAATTTTTGTCAAGGTTATTTTGACTTGTGGCCTCAACCAGATAGAATTCAAATAAACCAATTCTCCAAGCACTCCCTCGATTTTCTGGGCCATCTTTCAAGTTTACGGCTAAAGCCTTGTGTGGTAAGGAGTCAAATGTTAGAAAATTCATTTATTATAGATGTTTCTATTAATAAGTTTGATACTATAGTCCCCACAATTCCTTTGATAGGAGCATTGGCTAAAGCGAAATTTTGTAACGTATCGGGGCATCCTATTAGTAAGCC